TTTTGATAATCGTCAATTAAAAGGGGACATTTTCACAATTTTTGTTATAGCTATTGCAGCGGCTGAAGCAGCTATTGGACTGGCTATTGTTTCATTAATTTATCGTAATCGAAAATCGACTCGTATTAATCAATCGAATCTGTTGAATAATTAGTATTAGCGATATGAATTCCAATAGTCAGAAGGTAATTAGAATTAGTATGTTTGCTACATTAAGGTATGATAGTGTTTACAAAAACCTAACAAATCAAAGTATCTTGGACTTTTGTTATAAATCAATTCAGAAGTACATTGATTAGAAAAATTCTGATAACTTGTTGATTCGTCTGGTATCTAAATATAGGATTTATTTATAAGCTGCTTACTAGGTCGAAAATTTCTGACATTCAAAATGTATAGATTCAATGTCACATTCAGTAAAGATTTATGATACGTGTATAGGCTGTACTCAATGCGTCCGAGCCTGCCCGACCGATGTATTAGAAATGATACTCTGGGACGGGTGTAAAGCTAAACAAATTGCTTCTGCTCCAAGAACAGAAGACTGCGTTGGTTGTAAAAGATGTGAATCTGCCTGTCCAACCGAGTTCTTGAGTGTTCGAGTTTACTTATCTCATGAAACAACCCGCAGTATGGGTCTAGCTTATTGATACATTAGAGAAAATTTTACTTGAATCCAGTTGAATCCATTTGATTTTTTTACCGACAAACCCGTGCTCAAACTAGTTTGAGCACGGGTTTGTCTGGTCCAAGTGTATCTTGTATTTACCACGAATTTTTTTACTTGGTTAACAACAATTGTAATTTTGCCAATATTTGGTGGTTCCTTAATCTTTTTTCTTCCACATAGAGGCAACAAGGTCATTCGTCAGTATACTTTATTTATATGCATCCTCGAACTTCTTCTAACGACTTATACATTCTGTTATCATTGCCAAATGGATAACCCATTAATCCAACTAGTAGAGGATTATAAATGGATACATTTTTTTGATTTCCATTGGAGATTAGGAATAGACGGACTTTCTATAGGACTTATTTTACTAACGGGATTTATCACTACCTTAGCGACTTTAGCAGCTTGGCCAGTTACTCGAGATTCTCGATTATTTCATTTCCTGATGTTAGCAATGTACAGTGGTCAAATAGGATCATTTTCTTGTCGGGACCTTTTACTTTTTTTCATCATGTGGGAGTTAGAATTAATTCCCGTTTATATACTTCTATCTATGTGGGGAGGAAAAAAACGTCTGTACTCGGCTACAAAATTTATTTTGTACACAGCAGGGGGTTCTGTTTTTCTCTTAATAGGAGTTTTGGGTATCGCTTTATATGGTTCCAATGAACCAACATTAAATTTTGAAACGTTAACTAATCAGTCATATCCTGTAGCCTTGGAAATAATATTTTATATTGGATTTTTTATTGCTTTTGCTGTCAAATCGCCGATTATACCCCTACACACATGGTTACCAGATACACACGGAGAAGCACATTACAGTACTTGTATGCTTCTGGCTGGAATCTTATTAAAAATGGGAGCGTATGGGTTGGTGCGGATCAATATGGAATTATTATCTCACGCCCATTCTATATTTTCGCCATATTTAGTAATAATAGGTACAATGCAAATAATCTATGCAGCTTCAACATCTCTTGGCCAACGGAATTTAAAAAAAAGAATAGCCTATTCTTCCGTATCTCATATGGGTTTCATAATTATAGGCATCGGATCTATAACCGATACAGGGCTCAATGGAGCCCTTTTACAAATAATATCACATGGATTTATTGGTGCTGCACTTTTTTTCTTGGCAGGTACCACTTATGATAGACTACGCCTTGTTTACCTTGACCAAATGGGTGGAATAGCTATCCGAATGCCAAAAATATTCACGATGTTCAGTAGCTTTTCCATGGCTTCCCTTGCATTACCGGGTATGAGTGGTTTTGTTGCGGAATTAATAGTATTTTTTGGAGTAATTACCAGCGAAAAATTTCTTTTAATGCCAAAAATACTAATTACTTTTGTAATGGCAATTGGAATGATATTAACTCCTATTTATTCATTATCTATGTCACGACAAATTTTCTATGGATACAAGTTCTTTAATATTCAAAATTGTTCTTTTGTTGATTCTGGACCGCGCGAGTTATTTGTTTCGATTTCGCTCTTTTTGCCCATACTAGGTATTGGTATGTACCCTGATTTCATTTTTTCACTATCGGTTGACAAGGTCGAAGTTATTCTATCTAATTCTTTTTTATAAATAGTTTTCATAACTAAAACAAAAAGCCTATAATTCTAAAATCGTTCATTTTGTAGTTTAAAAGCTCTATAATGAAAAAAGAAAGTTTTTCTCGTCAATTTCTAAGTAAAGTTCAAAAAAATGAATTTTAACCCCATATGGGCAATGGGCACGAACCGTGTGAATAAAATATTTTATTTACACGGTTCGCATAAAGGTTTTTAGTATATATACGCCATACTCAGTTGTATTCGAAAGATCTTTTCTTGAATTCAGTTCGATGTTAATGTAAATGAACCATAACTATGTAGCCCTATTCCTAATAAATTTACCCCAAAATAGCAAATCCAAATTATAAGAAAGCCGATAAACGCTACAATTGCTGAGTTGAAACCCTGCGTGTTTCTAGTGGTTCGGGTATGTAAATAAATTGCGAATATGGTCCAAGTAATAAATGCCCAAGTTTCTTTTGGGTCCCAATTCCAATATGATCCCCACGCTTCGTTAGCCCACACTGCTCCGGAGAGAATACCTATGGTTAAAAATAGAAACCCTAGACTAATAACCCGATAACTCCAACAATCCAATTGTTGAATCAATTGACACTTGTAATAATTCTTAGCAGAAAAAAAAGAAGTATTTGGCAAAAGATTCGTTCTTTCATTCATGTATTTGATTTCACCAATGAAAAAATATTCATTTAATAATAATAAAAGATTACTTTTACAAAAAATTGTTCCGTTTTTTCTCAATGTAATAACTAGAAGTGCTATTGACAATAATGATCCGCATAAAAGAGACGCATAGCCCAATATCATCATAGTTACGTGCATTATTAACCACTCAGATTGAAGAGCAGGTACTAATATTGAGGATTGGTCTATTTCAGTTAAAAGTCCTGAAGTAACAAAGCCTTGAGTCAACAGAACACTTGAACCGGTTATTGTGCTTAAATAATTTTTCTTTTTTTTTAAAAAAGGAACTATATGAATAAGCGAAAAACTCCACGAAAGAAAGATTAATGATTCCGATAAATCGCTTAGTGGAAAATGTCCCGAATAAACCCAACGCGTAATTAATAATCCTGTTAGACAAAAAAAGGTAACTATCATCCCCTTTTCGGATGAATCATATAGTTGTATGATTTCATCTTCTAAAAAAAAGCTTATCAACCAAATTGTAATTCTGATTGAAACGATTGAAAAGGAAATATGAGTTAATATATGTTCTAAGGTTGCAAATATCATAAAAAATCTTAAAAAAGAAAAGAAGAGTCTCTTAAATTGAAATTGGAGTTCAATTTATTATAAGATCTATTTTTCTTTTTTAGAAGGTGGCATGCCGCCACTCGGACTCGAACCGAGATGCTCTAGCACTGCTTCCTAAGAGCAGCGTGTCTACCAATTTCACCATAGCGGCTTGTCTTGAACTTATAATAGTCTATGACTAAAAAATCGTCGAGATTGAATAACTAAATGCAATATACTATTTTTTTTTTCAGAAAAGTTTACATTGGTGAATAAAAATCCATTGAAAGAACGAGTTGATGGTTCGTTATTTTAGTTTCAGGTTTTGGCGTGTATTTTAGATTTTATGCTGGAGCTCTTGGAACTAGAAAAGAAAGTTCTACTTCAATCAAGAGCAAGAGATAGAATTCAAAAAATGGACTTTATCAATGAACATAAATAAACTATAAAGAACATAGAAAAAGGCGATCAAAATTTGGATTATTATAATTGTAACTGTGTCAAATATGTGGATGGGGAAAAAAGCCTCCCCATCTTCGAACCGAGACAAAGAAAGGTAAATCTTTTATCTTGTGTTTATTAGTTTGTAACTCAAACAAGTAGTAATATTTTTTTTAATTGAATAATCAAAAAACTCTTATTTTTTTAAATAGTAAATAAAAAAATGAACTAAGTTACATTTCAAATTGATTAGACTAACTCACTAGATAATGGATTCAAATTTTATATAATTTGAATTTGATATAAAAAAAAGAAAGTTGGGAGTCGATTTTTTGAGTGGATTCCGATTTTTCTAACCCTTATTACTTAATTAATTTACTTAATTACTTAGTTGTTTGCTGTACAAAAAAACTTTTTGAATTCCCGGTAAAAAGGGATTTCCCTAACGAAAAAGCTTTTACCGCTGTCCAATATCCACCCCTTTTCCAAATATTTTTACGAATACGCTTTTTTGATATCGAAGTACGCTTTTTTGGAACTGCCATTTAATATTTTGAAAAGGATTCCTTATTGTTATAGCTGGATGTGAAAGACATTTATTGTTCAAAACCAATTACTTAGTTTAATTACGAAAGATATGTGCAAATTGAATCAATAAAAATAAAATAATAAAAAAATCTTACTATCTTACTAGTAGTAAATACTAAAAAAAAGAATCAAAAAAGTAAAAGACCCTTCCATTTTTATTTTCATGATTTTACATTTTATTTAAATGTAATAAAATACCCCACAAAAAGGGTTTAAGATAAGAACCCAATTTTTGCTTAATGAAAAGATTTTTTCTATTAAGTGAGGTGATCAAAACTGGAGAAAGAGTATTTTGAATTTTCAAGATTAGGAATTTCTAGCTTTCGTATCATTTGACCAAATGTAAACTCGTGGTTTGAATATTTGAAGGATTTATCAAAAACTCAGGACATATAAAATTTAATTATATTAAAATTAGAGTTAAGTTAGTTTAACTTTGTTCATCTCTTGATTTTTATTGATCCCTTTCAAATCA